TTAGTACAAATTAATATTAGAAGATTTAGGTGAGGTAAGTTTTTGAGAATTTAAAATAATTTTAATAAAAATTTGACAGATACTAAAATGTGAGTCTAGTTTTATGAACTACTAGAATAGAATTATACTTGTAAAATTTAAGTTAAATCTTTTAATGATTTTTGGGGTTTGGCATTAAAGGATTTTTTTGGGGGGAGGGGGTTTGATTAAGTAGAAGTTAAGTTAATTAAATGTGTTATGTCTAACAAGCATTAATAAATAGCCTTAGATGATTGGTTTATGTGGATAAATGATCCTTAACTTGAAGTCCAGCTACATGATGGGCTGACCTTCATGCCTTGACGGCTATGTTGAGTCACAGCATCCTAAAAATAAAAAAATACCAACTGCTCGAGACCACAGTTATGACCGTCTTGGCTGATTAGACCCGTACCATCGAGATGTCTTATTTAAGGGGAACGTATGGGCGATAACGCATTTGATGGCCCTGAAGTAAGAACCAGATGTCTGATAAAATTCATGTGTAGCTACCCCCAAGTTAAATGGGCCCGGAGCGAGAAGAGGGGCATAGGTGGGCGGGTTGTTGGTTTCACGGAGGATGGTAGAAATATAGACAAAATGTGGAAGGGGATAGTCATATGGAAGAGAAAGGTTTATGACTTAATGGTGTATGTATGATAACGCAGATATGTCTTTGTTACATTAATTTTATGTATGTGTTTGATAGACATGAGGGGTATAATTAATGTACGATTGCTTGTAATGTCTAAATACATTGATTTAATATACTTGCTTATATGCTAGGGGAAAATAATTTAATGTACTTTATACATAGATGTATGAATGTACTATGTAATTTTATGTACACAAGAAGTAGTTTAATGAGAATATCAGCTTTGGGTGCTGATGGTGGGGAGACATTCCTTCTTCTTGATGCCCTGAGAAAAGTAGTTTTTCATTTTTGGTTTACAAGACCAAAGTAATTTATTATACTATCGGGGCATAGATTTCATTTTAGGATTTTATCTTCAATGATACCTGATAGTGGTATGAGGATAAGAATAATGGAGAAATAGCTAATTGAGGCTAGTTGGCCAATAATTACAAATGGATGTTCAACTGGTTGGCCTCCAATTCAGGTGAGGATAAGAAGATTAGCTACTAGGATTCAGTATAGTGTTTGGGTGATAGGACGAAATATTAGGCTTCGTTGTTTTGAAGTGTGAAGGAATGGTAGCAGAGCTAGAATTAAAATTGAGAGGATTAGGGCTAGTACTCCTCCTAGTTTGTTTGGAATTGAGCGTAGAATTGCATAGGCAAATAAGAAATATCATTCTGGTTTAATGTGTGGGGGAGTATTGAGTGGATTTGCTGGTATATAGTTATCTGGGTCTCCTAGAAGATCTGGGGAGAATAGAACTAAGGTTATTAGAAATCCCACTAGGATGAAGATACCTAGGATGTCTTTAATTGTGTAATATGGGTGGAATGGAATTTTATCAGCGTCTGAGTTTAGGCCTGTTGGATTGTTTGAGCCTGTTTCGTGGAGGAAAAGCAGGTGAACAACTGCTAGAGCTGCAATAATGAATGGAAGAATAAAGTGGAAAGCGAAGAAGCGTGTTAGAGTAGCCTTATCGACTGAGAAGCCTCCTCAGATTCATTCTACTAGGGTGGTTCCGATGTAGGGAATTGCTGAAAGGAGGTTTGTAATTACTGTTGCTCCTCAAAAGGATATTTGCCCTCATGGGAGAACATAACCTATGAATGCTGTGGCTATTACTGTAAATAGTAAAATAACTCCAATGTTTCATGTTTCTATAAATGTATATGATCCGTAGTATATCCCTCGTCCTACATGAAGAAACAAGCAGATGAAAAATATTGAGGCTCCGTTTGCGTGTATATATCGAATCAGTCAGCCGTAATTTACGTCTCGACAAATATGAGTTACTGATGAAAATGCTGTTATTGTATCTGAAGTGTAGTGTATAGCTAAGAATAAGCCTGTAACGATTTGAATAATTAGGCAGACACCTAGTAGGGAGCCAAAGTTCCATCAAGATGAAATATTAGATGGAGCGGGTAAGTCGATGAAAGAGTGATTAATAATTTTTAGTAGTGGATGTGTTTTTCGGATGTTTGTCATTTAGTTTCTATAGTTGAATTACAACGATGATTTTTCATGTCATTAGTCACAGTTAAATGCTGTGTGGAAATAATGACTAATTATATTTTTGTTTTAAGTTTATTATTTTTAACTGGGTGTCTGGGGTTGGCTTTAAAGCCTTCTCCTATTTATGGTGGGTTTGGTTTAATTATGAGCGGGTTTGTAGGTTGTCTTATGGTGTTAGGGTTTGGTGGATCATTTTTAGGTTTAATAGTGTTTTTAATTTACTTAGGTGGTATGATGGTGGTATTTGGCTATACTACTGCTATAGCTACTGAGGAGTACCCAGAAACTTGAGGGTCTAATTGATTTGTTTTTGGTTCTTTAATTATTGGAGTGTTAATAGAGTTGTTTTTTATATATTTAATTGACTATTATGATGGGGTAGATGTAGTTGATTTTGATAAGTTGGGTGATTGACTAATGTATGAGGTTGATGATGTTGGTGTAATATTGGAGGGCGGTATTGGGGTTGCGGCAATGTACAGTTGTGCTACTTGAATAATGGTAGTGGCTGGTTGATCTTTATTTGCAGGAATTTTTATTATTATTGAGATCACTCGAGATTAATAATATATAGAATAACTGTTAATAAGATGGAAAGAAAAAAAGATAGGAAATATAATTTGACTAGTCCTTTTTGGTTAGTTAATAATTTAGATGCATAGGAATGTATTGTTGAGATGGGTTTTGGAATTGAATTTTCTAATCAATAGAGGTCTAGGAGATTTAATGATGTTTTTAAACTTAGGTTTAGTGTTTTGTTGGGAATAATTCGGTGAATAATTAATGGGAAGTAGCCTAGTGATGTTGAAAATGAGGAGTATAGATTTTTTTTGTTTATAGAAAGTTTGAGTGTGAGATTGTTTAATTCTAAGGCTATTAGGAATCCTAAAATAGAAATGAATAGTGCTGTGGTTTTTAAATATCATGGTATAGTAAGGATTTGGATATTGGTTGGTGGAATATTGTAAGAGATAAAGAATCCAGCTATAATGCTTCCTAGTGCTAGTCGTTTAATAGGATTTATAAGGTTGGGGTCGTTTTCGTTAATTAAGATTATTGGTGGGAATCGTGGTTTTGTCATTGTGACGAAGTAGATGATTCGTATGCTGTAAATAGCTGTTATGGATGTGGCGATTAGTGTAATTATTAGGGCTCAGGCGTTGGTATTACAGGTGTTTATGGCTTCAATGATGAGGTCTTTTGAATAAAAGCCTGTTAGGAATGGTATTCCTGTGAGAGCAAGGCTTCCGATTGTTAAGCAGGATGATGTGAATGGTATGGTTTTTATTATGTTTCCTATTTTGCGAATGTCTTGTTCATCATTAAGGCTGTGAATGATTGATCCGGAGCACATGAAAAGTATGGCTTTGAAGAATGCGTGTGTGCAGATATGTAGGAAGGCTAAATATGGTTGGTTAATACCTAGTGTCACTATTATTAGGCCCAGTTGGCTTGATGTAGAGAATGCTACGATTTTTTTAATATCATTTTGTGTGAGGGCGCAGATAGCGGTAAATAGGGTAGTGAGTCCTCCAAGACATAACATTATTGTAAGGATTTTTGGGTTGTTTGAGGTGAGGGGATGAAATCGTACTAGTAGAAAAATGCCTGCTACTACTATTGTGCTCGAATGCAGTAGAGCTGAAACTGGTGTTGGTCCTTCTATAGCGGAGGGTAGTCATGGGTGAAGACCAAATTGAGCTGATTTACCTGTTGCTGCAATTAGTAGTCCTAGAAGTGGAATTAGGTTATTATTTTCGGTTAATAAAATTTGTTGAAGCTCTCAAGAGTTTATATTTAGGCAAAATCATGTTATGGCTAAAATAAATCCGATGTCCCCGATTCGGTTATATAAGATTGCTTGCAGGGCTGCTGTATTTGCGTCTGATCGTCCAAATCATCAGCCAATTAGAAGAAAGGATATGATTCCTACTCCTTCTCACCCAATAAATAGTTGAAATAAGTTGTTAGCTGAGGTTAGAATCAATATAGTAATCAGAAATAATAGTAGGTACTTAATAAATCGATTAATGTGGGGATCTGAGTGTATATATCATGAAGAAAATTGTATAATAGATCATGTCACGAAGAGGGCCACTGATAAAAATATAATTGAGAAATAATCTATTTTGAAGCTCATAGTTAGCTCGATAGAGTTGATTGTTATTCAGTGTCAAGTTGTAATTATATATTCTGTATTATAGTAAAAAAATATTATTAGTGGGAGAAGACTGAGAAAAAATGAGAGTTTGATGGATATTGTAGCGTATAGCGGAAAATTGATTTGTTTTAATATATTAGTCGAAGAAATTAGGATGGGCGTGAGTAGGACAATAAAAATTGCTATGATGGAAGATGTAATAGTGTTTATTACTTTTATTTGGATTTGCACCAATGTTTTTGGTTCCTAAGACCAATGGATTACTTTTATCCTATAAAAGTAAGAAAGCCATGTGTTTAAACATGGAGGCATGAGTTAGCAGTTCTTGCATTCTTTCTTGGTAAATAAGGAGTATTAATTCCTGTTTTTAGATTCACAGTCTAATGTTTTTGTAAACTATATTTACATATTGTAAAGCCTGTAATAAATTTTGGGCTAGTTGTTAAGAGTAGAAGCGGGATAATATGTAGAGCTATAAGTGTTAGTTCTCGTGTGTGTGAAGGTTGAAGGTTATTTATATGGCTGGTTAGTTTTCCTCGTTGGGTTGTAATAATTATATATATTGAGTATATTCCTGTAATGATAATGTTAATTCCCATAAGAATAATAGAAAAATTAGATCAAGAGAATAGTGATATAGTGATAAATAATTCTCCAATGAGGTTAATTGATGGTGGTAAAGCTAGGTTGGCTAAGCTTGCTACAAGTCATCAGGTTGCCATGAGTGGGAAGACTATTTGAAGACCTCGGGCCATAATTATAGTTCGGCTATGAATTCGTTCATAGTTTGAGTTTGCCAGACAGAATAGGAGTGATGAAGTTAAGCCATGGGCAACTATCAGTATTGTAGCTCCTATAAAGCTTCAGGGGGTTTGGATTATGATTGATGCAATGACTAGGGCTATATGGCTAACTGAAGAGTATGCGATTAGTGATTTTAGGTCTGTTTGGCGTAAGCAGATTGAACTTGTTATAATTATTCCTCATAATGATAATAGAATGAAAGGATAAGCTATAAATTTAGTTAAGGGATCTAGTATAATGGCAATTCGTATTATACCATAACTTCCTAACTTTAGTAGAATAGCTGCTAGAATTATAGAGCCTGCAATTGGTGCTTCAACATGGGCTTTTGGTAGTCAGAGGTGAACACCGTATAGTGGTATTTTAATTATAAATGCTATTATGCATGCTAGTCATAAGATATTGTTAGATCATAAAGAATCTAAAGGACTGGGCATAAGTGATAGCAAAGAAAAGTTTAATGTTCCTATAGAGGTTTGTATAAAAATTAAGGCAATTAAAAGTGGGATTGAGCCAATAAGTGTATAAAATAAGAAGTAAATTCCTGCATTTAATCGTTCTGTTTGATTACCCCATCGTGTAATAATAATTAGCGTAGGAATTAGAGTGGCTTCAAATAGGATATAGAATATAATTAGTTCAGTTGCTGAGAATGTTATTACTAGTAGAATTTGTAGGCTAACTAGTAGGGAGATATAGAGTTTTTGGTGTATAGTTTTTTCTTTTTTTAGGTGATTTTGACTTGCTATTAATATTAAGGGTAGAAGTCAGGTTGTTAAAATAATTAGTGGGGTCGATAGAGGGTCAGAGGAGAATATAGTTGAGAAGTTTAGAGGGGTTTCGTTTGTTTGTCATATAATTGAGAGACTAATTAAGCTAATTAGGAAGCTGTAAGAAGTTACATTGGTTCAGGTTATTTTTGGTTTTGAAAGTCATGTCAGTGGGAGAAGCATTAATGATGGAAAAATAATTTTTAGCATTGTAGTAAATTAAGATTTTGTACATAGTCAGTGCCGTAGGTGTTAGATACTTTAACTAATAGGGCCAAACCTACTGCTGCTTCACATGCTGCAAATACTAGAATGGTAATTGGGATAGGCATTGATGCTATTGAGTTAGCGTTTAAGGAGGCTATTGAGGTTATGATAAATAAGGATAGTATTATTCCTTCTAAGCATAGAAGGGTGGATATTAGGTGAGAGCGGAATGTGAGGGTTCCTAATAAAGATAATGTAAAGGCTAATGTGAGATTAATAAAGGCAGATGACATTTTTGGTAATTATGAGTGAAATCATAATCTAATGAGTCGAAATCATTAATTTTATTTAAACTAATTACCAATTATTCTGTTCATTCAAGTCCTTTTTGAGTTCATTCGTAGGTTAGTCCTAATGATAAGATAGTTACTAAGATTAAGGCTGAGGTTATTATAGTAGTAATGTTGGTTGTTTGAATTGCTCATGGAAGTGGGAGCAGAAGAGCAATTTCTAAATCAAATAAGAGGAATGTAATAGCCACTAGGAAAAATTTTATTGAAAATGGTAGGCGGGCAGAGCTTGAAGGATCAAATCCACATTCGTATGGATTTGTTTTTTCTGAATATAAATTTATGTAGGGGAGTAAGAATGCTACTGAGATTAGAATTAGTGATAGTGTAGTATTGATAAGTAAAATAATTGCTAAATTTATTATTCTCTTCTGATTATTTTCAGAATCTACTAATTGGAAGTCAGTTATATTAATTATACTAAGAGAATAAGATCCTCATCAATAGATGGAAACGTAAAGGAATAGTCAGACTACATCTACAAAGTGTCAGTATCATGCTGCTGCTTCAAATCCGAAGTGATGCTTTGATGTAAAATGAAACTTTAATTGTCGTAAGAGGCATACAATTAGAAAGGAGGTTCCAATGATTACATGTAATCCATGAAATCCTGTTGCTATAAAGAAAGTGGAGCCGTAAATTCCGTCTGAGATAGAGAAAGGAGTTTCAAAATATTCTGAGGCTTGAAGAATAGTAAAATAAAGTCCTAGCAGAATAGTAATTAATAGGGCTTGATTTATATGGTTTCGTTTTCCTTCTATTAGGCTGTGATGAGCTCATGTAATTGAAACACCTGATGCTAGGAGAACTGATGTATTTAATAGTGGAACTTCTAGTGGATTAAGTGGGGTAATTCCTGTTGGTGGTCAGCAGCCTCCTAAGTCGTGTGTTGGTACTAGGCTTGAGTGGTAAAAGGCTCAGAAGAAGCCTGCGAAGAAGAATACTTCGGAGACGATAAACAAGATTATTCCATATCGTAAGCCTTTTTGTACAATAGGAGTGTGATGGCCTTGGTAGGTTCCTTCACGGATAATATCTCGTCATCATTGATATATAGTAAGAGTGTTGGCTAAGAGTCCTAGAGATAATAGTGTAGTTGAGTTGTAGTGAAATCATATTACTAATCCAGATGTTAGAAGAAGAGCTGAAAAAGCTCCTGTTAGTGGTCATGGACTTGGGTTAACTATATGATATGCATGTGTTTGGTGGGTCATTATGTGTTATCATGTAAATAAAGGCTTACTAGTAAAGTAAATACATATGCTTGAATTAAGGCTACAGCAAATTCTAGTACTGTAAGAAGGAGAAGAATAATAAATGTAATAGTAGCAGTTGGTGGGCTAATGTTTATAAGGACTAAAGTTGCTCCTCCAATAAGATGCATAAGTAAGTGTCCTGCGGTGATGTTGGCTGTTAATCGTACTGCAAGGGCTATAGGTTGGATAAATAGGCTAATTGTTTCAATAATAATGAGTATTGGGATTAGTGAGATTGGTGTTCCTTGTGGAAGAAAGTGGGCTAGAGAGCTTTTTAGTTTATGACGAAATCCTAGTAGTACGGCTCCTGCTCATAGTGGAATTGCTATACTAAGGTTTATTGATAGTTGAGTAGTAGGTGTGAATGTATGAGGGAGAAGACCTAGTAGGTTTGTTGAGCCAATAAATATAATTAAGGAAACAATTATTAAGGTTCAGGTACGTCCTTTTGGTGTATGAATTAATATTATTTGTTTAATAATAAGTTTAATTAGTCAATGTTGGAATGAGTGAAGGCGGTTGTTAATTAAACGTTCTGATGATGGAAATAGAATAGATGGAAACATGATAATGGTGATTACGATTGGTAGTCCTATTACTGAAGGGGTGATGAAAGAGGCAAATAGATTTTCGTTCATTTTGATTCTCAAGGGTTTTTTGTTTTTTGAGTAGAGAAAGTCTTGGGAGAAGGAGGGGTTGGGAATGATTGTGAAGAAATTTTAAGTTGAAATAGGACAAATAGTGTAGCCATAGATGAGATAATGGTAATAAATCATGTGGATGTGTCTAGTTGTGGCATATCACTATGGAGATTTAAGGTCTCTAACTTTAACTTAAAAGGTTAACGCTCTAAGCTTCATAATGAAACTAAATTATTGAGGCTGATCAATTTTCAAAATGTTTAAGTGGCACTATCTCTAGGACAATAGGTATAAAGCTGTGGTTAGACCCGCAAATTTCTGAGCATTGACCGTAGAATAGGCCTGGGCGATTAGATGTTACTGTTGCTTGATTTAATCGTCCTGGGATAGCGTCAGTTTTTAGTCCTAGTGAGGGAACAGCTCATGAGTGAAGTACATCTTCGGATGAAATTAGTATTCGGATTGGTAGTTCTATTGGTAGTACTACTCGATTATCTACTTCTAGTAGTCGTAAGTCACCTGGTTTTAGATCATTTGTTGGGATTATATAGGAATCAAAGCATAGGTCTTCATAGTCAGTGTACTCATAGCTTCAGTATCATTGATGACCTATAGTCTTTACTGTTAATATAGGGTTATTAATTTCATCTATTATATATAGAATTCGTAGTGAGGGGAGGGCAATTAAAATAAGAATTACTGCTGGTAAAATGGTTCAAATAGTTTCAACTTCTTGGGCATCTATGGTACTTGTGTGTGTAAGTTTTGTTGTTAATATAAGTGAAATAATATATAGTACTAGGGAACTAATAAGGAAAACAATTATTAGTGTGTGGTCATGAAAGTTTATTAGTTCTTCTATAATAGGGGATGTGGCATCTTGTAAGCCTAATTGAAATGGATAAGCCATATAAGATATATAGGTTCTAGTCTATGATTTAACCTTGACAAGGTTACGTAATTACTTTACTAATATCTCATTGAGAAAGACATAGAGGTTATGGGGTTGGCTTGAAACCAATTTTAGGGGGTTCGATTCCTTCCTTTCTTATTTTACTTTAACATATGAAGGTTCTTCGAATGTATGGTAAGGTGGTGGGCAGCCGTGAAGTCATTCTAGGTTGGTTGAGGAGTATGTTACTGTTAGTACTTCTCGTTTTGAGGCAAATGCTTCTCAAATTATAAAAATTATTAGAAGAACAGCTGTTAGGGAGATGAATGATCCTATAGATGACACTGTGTTTCATGTAGTATAGGCATCTGGATAGTCTGAGTATCGTCGTGGTATTCCTGATAGTCCTAGGAAATGTTGAGGAAAAAATGTTATGTTAACTCCTACAAATATAATGGCAAAGTGAGTTTTTGCTCATATATCGTCTAGAGTGTAGCCTGTAAATAGTGGAAATCAGTGAACAAATCCAGCTATAATAGCGAATACTGCTCCTATGGATAAGACATAGTGGAAATGTGCTACTACATAGTATGTGTCGTGGAGTACAATATCTAGTGAAGAGTTTGATAGAACAATTCCAGTTAGTCCTCCTACTGTAAATAAGAAGATAAAGCCTAGGGCTCATAATATAGCTGGGGATCATTTAATATTACCTCCGTGCAGTGTTGCAAGTCAGCTAAATACTTTGACACCTGTTGGGATAGCAATAATTATTGTGGCAGATGTGAAGTAAGCTCGTGTGTCTACATCTAAGCCTACTGTAAATATATGATGGGCTCATACAATAAACCCTAGGAAACCAATTGACATTATGGCTCAAACTATTCCTATATAGCCAAATGGTTCTTTTTTTCCAGAGTAATAAGTAACTACATGGGAAATAATTCCGAATCCTGGTAAAATAAGAATATAAACTTCAGGGTGACCAAAGAATCAGAATAGGTGTTGATAGAGAATTGGGTCTCCACCTCCTGCAGGATCAAAAAAGGTTGTATTAAGATTGCGGTCGGTTAACAGTATTGTAATTCCTGCTGCTAGTACTGGGAGTGATAATAAAAGCAGGACAGCTGTAATTAACACTGATCAGACGAATAATGGTGTTTGATATTGAGTTATGGCAGGTGGTTTTATATTAATAATAGTTGTAATAAAGTTAATAGCTCCTAAGATTGAAGAGACCCCAGCCAAATGAAGAGAGAAAATTGTTAAGTCTACTGATGCTCCAGCGTGAGCTAAGTTTCCTGCTAGTGGTGGGTAAACTGTCCATCCAGTTCCTGCTCCTGCTTCTACTATAGATGATGCTAGTAGGAGTAGAAATGATGGTGGTAAAAGTCAAAAGCTTATATTGTTTATTCGTGGAAATGCTATGTCTGGGGCTCCAATTATTAGTGGTACTAGTCAGTTTCCGAAGCCTCCAATTATTATTGGTATAACTATAAAGAAAATTATAACAAATGCATGGGCAGTGACAATGACATTATAGATTTGGTCATCTCCTAGAAGTGCGCCGGGTTGTCCTAGTTCGGCTCGGATTAGAATACTTAATGCGGTTCCTACTATTCCAGCTCAAGCGCCGAATAGGAGATATAATGTGCCAATGTCTTTATGATTGGTTGAGAATAATCAACGGTTAATGAACATAGGTAAAATGGCTGAGTAAGCATTAGACTGTAAATCTAAATACAGAGGTTTAAGTCCTCTTTTTACCAAGTCTTAAGGTGTTAGTCATGTCGAATTGCAAATTCGAAGGTGTAGATAATATTCTACTAAGGCTTCTCCCGCCTCTTTTCTGATAGGCGGGAGAAGTAGATTGAAGCCAGAAGTAGGGTATTTAGCTGTTAACTAAAATTTCGTAGGTTTGATTCCTACCAATCTAGTGAGGTCTTAGCTTAATTAAAGCAATTGATTTGCATTCAATAGATGTGAGAAGTAGTCTTACAGTCCTTAGCAGAAGTTAAACTTGTTCGTTTTCTTAGGGCTTTGAAGGCTCTTGGACTATAAATATCCTAAACTTCTAAATGATGAGTTGTGGTGAGAGAGGAAGTATCAGTGTGCTAATAATGGTAAGTGATGGAAGGATAATATTATATTTATGGTTTGTATGATGGGTTAATATTTTTGAGTTATTGTTAGTGGGAAATATGGTAAGTGTGGTAGAGTAAATTAGGCGTGTATAAAAGAATAGATTTAGAAGAGCTATTATAGCTATTATAGTGGTTATAATTAGACAATTGTTTTTTAATAATTCTGTAATAATGGCTCATTTTGGTAGGAAGCCTGTAAGTGGGGGTAAGCCTCCTAGGGATAAAAGGATTAGTGGAATTATAATTAGAGTTGTTGGAGTTTTGTTTCATATAAGTGAAATTGAGTTTATTGTTGTTGATGAGTTAAATATAAGTACAAGGAATATAGGAATTGTGAGAATAATATAAATTATTAAGTTTAGGAGGGTTATAGTTGGGTTAAATGGTAAGATAGCTAATATTCATCCTATGTGAGCAATAGATGAATATGCTATAATTTTTCGTATTTGAGTTTGGTTAAGTCCACCTCATGCTCCAATAAAGATTGATAAAATTGAGAAAATTATAATGATGGTATGATCAAGGAGATAGTAGTTTTGAATTAATATTGATAGTGGAGCAATTTTTTGTCATGTAAGTAGAATTAGTCCTGTGTGAAGTTGAATTCCTTGTGTTACTTCTGGTAATCAGAAGTGGAAGGGGGCAAGGCCTAATTTTATTGATAGTGCAATTAGTGTAATGTTAAGAAGTAAAGGGTTTGTTTGTTGTTGAAATACTCATAATCCAAGTTGTTTATAGTTTAGAATAATAGCTAGTAAAATAATTATTGAAGCTGTTGCTTGGGTTACAAAATATTTGGTTGCAGCTTCAGTTGATCGGGGGTTTTTTTTGTTAATTAATAATGGAATGATTGCTAGAAGGCTAAGTTCTAAACCTACTCATATAAGTAGAAGGTTAGTGCTAGATATGGTAATCACTGGACCTATAAGAATAGTTAAGTAAATAATAATAAGGGTAATAGGGTTGATTAGTACGGGAAGGATTTAAACCAACGTTTTCGGGGTATGGGCCCGATAGCTTAATTAGCTGACCTTACTATTTAGGATTAAGTGTATTGGTAGCACGAAGAATTTTGAATTCTTAGGAGTAGGTTCAATTCCTGTTATCCTAGAAATAAGAGGATTTAAACCTCTATAATTTACTCTATCAAAGTAACTCTTTTATCAGACATATTTCTATATGTATGGTGGGATACTTGCTATAAAAATAGGCAAGGAGATATGTCATATGCAGAATGCTAGTGTGAGTGGTAAGAAGTTTTTTCATAGAAGATGTATAAGTTGGTCGTAACGAAAGCGTGGATATGATGCTCGAATTCATAAAAATGTTGTTGATAGAATTAGAGTTTCTGTTATAAAGTTAATTGAGTAAAATTCTGGGTAGTAGATTTTATGTATTGGACCTAGGAAAATAATAGATGTAAGAGCATTCATAAGAATAATATTTATGTATTCAGCTATGAAGAATAGAGCGAATGGACCTGCAGCGTATTCAACATTGAAGCCTGAAACTAATTCTGACTCTCCTTCTGTCAGGTCAAATGGAGCTCGGTTAGTTTCTGCTAGGGTTGAGATATATCATATTATAGCCATAGGTCAGGTTGGGACAATAAGTCATATATGTTCTTGAGTATAGATGAGTGTTTGTAGTGAGAATGAGCCACTTATTAACAGAACTGATAGGAGGATAATAGCTATTGTTACTTCATATGAAATTGTTTGGGCTACTGCTCGTAGGGCACCAAATAGGGAATATTTTGAGTTGGATGCTCATCCTGATCATAGAATAGAATAAACAGAAAGACTTGATGTAGCTAGAATAAATAGAATACCTAAGTTTAGGTTAATTAGAGGGTGAGGTATTGGAAGTGGAATTCATAGACTAAGGGCTAGTGTAAGTGATAGGGTTGGTGCAATAATAAAGAGTGAGATGGATGTGGTTGAGGGGCGTATGGGTTCTTTGATAAATAGTTTTAAGGCATCTGCAAATGGTTGTAGGACCCCATAAGGGCCTACTACGTTAGGCCCTTTACGTAATTGTATATAGCCTAAAATTTTTCGTTCTACTAATGTCAGAAAGGCTATAGCAATAAGGATAGGTACTAGGAGTGTGATAATATTAATAAAATACACTATTAGGGAGAGGATTTGAACCTCTGGGAACAAGGTTTTAAATCTTACGCAATTTCCTGGCTCTGCCACCCTAATTGCCTTGTCTAGGCTATAAATATACGTACTTACTTTATTTAGATTTTTTTCATAAATTGAGTTTGGGGCGCTTATTTATAAGGTGGCCCCATTTCTCTTGTCCTTTCGTACTGGGAGAAATTGTTAATAGATAGAAACCGACCTGGATTACTCCGGTCTGAACTCAGATCACGTAGGACTTTAATCGTTGAACAAACGAACCATTAATAGCTTCTGCACCATTGGGATGTCCTGATCCAACATCGAGGTCGTAAACCCTAATTGTCGATATGAACTCTTAAATAGGATTGCGCTGTTATCCCTAGGGTAACTTGGTCCGTTGATCAAAAAAAGAATTGGATCAATAAGATAAGGTTGTTTACTTTGACTTGTGGGTCTATGTTATAATCATTCGGAGGATTCTTTTTTCTCCGAGGTCACCCCAACCGAAATTTTAAGTTTAGGTTATTGATAAATAAACCATTAGGTTAATATATAGTAATAATTAAACTGACAAATTAAAGCTCCATAGGGTCTTCTCGTCTTATTAATTTATTTCAGTCTCTTCACTGAAAGGTCAATTTCACTGATTGGAAATAAGAGACAGTTGAACCCTCGTCTAGCCATTCATACTAGTCCCTAATTAAGGAACAAGTGATTATGCTACCTTTGCACGGTCAGGATACCGCGGCCGTTAAACTCTAGTCACTGGGCAGGCAATGCCTCTAATACTTTTTATGCTAGAGGTGATGTTTTTGGTAAACAGGCGGGGTTCTTGTTTGCCGAGTTCCTTTTATTTCTTTTAATCTTTCCTTAGAGCACTCCTGTGTTGGGCTAACAAATAGTATTTAGAAAGTTTAATTTGTAGTTTTCATCTATGACTTGATAACTAACAATGGACATCCGAGTTGTTATACACTTGTGCTTGGAGAATAATATTCTTGTTACTCATATTAACAGTATCTCATCTATTTATGAATAGATTAACCCAATTTTTATAATAGGAATTGATTATTCTTTATGGAATTAGAGAAAAATTAATGTTGAGCTTGAACGCTTTCTCTATTGGTGGCTGCTTTTAGGCCTACAATGGTTTTATAAATATTTAATGTTTATTCACTATTAAAGGTTATTTCCTTTCCTAAAGAGCTGTCCCTCTTTTGGCTATATTTTAAACTTACGTGTGGATTTGGTGTTCTTTTGGTAAGTTTAAAGTTGAACTTAAATTCATTTTTTGGGTAACCAGCTATCACCAAGCTCGTTAGGCTTTTCACCTCTACCTAAGAATCTTCCCACTATTTTGCAACATAGACGGGTTGATTCATAAAATTGTTCTTAGGTAGCTCGTTTGGTTTCGGGGTATTTGGCTTAAATTCTTTTAGTCAAATTTTTTCTAGTTAATTCATTATGCAAAAGGTACAAGGTATAATCTTTGCTTTTTTGTACTTTTAATTGTTCTTTCATCTTTCCCTTACGGTACTTACTCTATTGCTCCTGTCTTATAATTTCTTTCTCCAATACTTTTAATAAGTTAAATGATTTAATTTATATAATAAAATAATTTAATTAATAAAATATAAGGGCTAGTATTAGTTCAAAGTGTTCATTTGCTATGAAATCTTCTGGGTGTAGGCCAGATGCTTTGTAGTTAAGCTACACTGTGATTATTCCAAGCACACTTTCCAGTATGCTTACCTTGTTACGACTTATCTCCTCTAGTAAATATCAATTTAGAAATTATTTATATATAAATTTATTTAGTTTGAGGAGGGTGACGGGCGGTGTGTGCGTACTTCATTGCTCTATTCAATTAAGCTCTCTATTCTTAATTTACTACTAAATCCTCCTTTGTTCTTTAATTTCATAAAGAGTTTCGTTATTGTTCTTTGGAAAGAAAATGTAGCCCATTTCTTCCCATCTCATTGGCTACACCTTGACCTAACGTTTTTATGTTTGTTCTTGTGCTTACTATTATTCCTTTTTAGGGTTTGCTGAAGATGGCGGTATATAGGCTGAATTAGCAAGAGATGGTGAGGTAAAGCGGGGTTTATCGATTATAGAACAGGCTCCTCTAGATGGATATAAAAGTACCGCCAAGTCCTTTGAGTTTTAAGCTATAGCTAGTAGTTCTCTGGCAAATAATTTTGTTATCTAATTATTAAGGTTTAGGGCTAAGCATAGTGGGGTATCTAATCCCAGTTTGGATCTTAGCTATCGTGTAAAATAATGTTATTAGAATTACTTTCGTTATTGAGTTTAAGTTCTAACAATGAATTTTTACATATAAGTTGAATTTTAATTCTATTAGTAAGTTTATAGTGAACACGTTTTACGCCGAGAGTAATTAGTTCGGGTTAATCGTATGACCGCGGTGGCTGGCACGAAATTTACCAACCCTAAGAGGCATAGCTTAGTCAAACTTTCGTTCATTGCTTAATATTTATCACTGCTGAGTCCCGTGGGGGTGTGGCTAGGCAAGGTGTCTTAAGCTATTTTATGTGCTTGATACCCTCTCCTTAAATTTTGTAAAAATATTTAAGGGATTTTACACTGGTTTATGGACATTTGCATGTGTAATCTTACCTCCAACTAATTATAAGGCTAGGACCAAACCTTTGTGTTTATGGGATAATAAAAATCCATCTAAGCATTTTCAGTGCTTTGCTTTATTTAAGCTACATTAAC